TTATGATATGTATAGTAATGGGGGAACATGGGACAAAAAATAAATCCAATTGGTTTCAGACTTGGTACAACCCAAGGTCATCATTCCCTTTGGTTCGCACAACCTAAAAATTATTCTGAAGGTCTGCAAGAAGATCAAAAAATAAGAAATTATATCAAAAATTATGTACAAAAAAATATGAAAACATCTTCTGGAGTCGAGGGAATTGCACATATAGAGATTCAAAAAAGAATCGACCTGATCCAAATCATAATCTATATGGGATTTCCAAAAATATTAATTGAAAGCCGACCCCGAGGAATCGAAGAATTACAGATGAATTTACAAAAAGAATTTAATTTTGTAAATAGAAAACTTAACATTGCTATCACACGAATTGAAAAGCCTTATGGAAACCCTAATATTCTTGCAGAATTTATAGCCGGCCAATTAAAAAATCGAGTTTCTTTTCGCAAAGCAATGAAAAAGGCTATAGAATTAACTGAACAAGCAGATACAAAAGGAATTCAAGTGCAAATTGCAGGACGTATTGACGGAAAAGAAATTGCGCGTGTTGAATGGATCAGAGAGGGTAGGGTTCCACTACAAACCATTCGAGCTAAAATTGATTATTGTTCCTATACAGTTCGAACGATCTATGGGGTATTAGGCATCAAAATTTGGATATTTATAGACGGGGAATAATAAACCTTTATTTGCCTTTCCATTCTATCCAGCGATGGAACAAAAAATGATAAATTCGTTTCTTCTTTTTCTTTTCTGTTCAATAAAAAAAAATGAAAAATTATAATTCTATAGGGTTGAATAAAAATTCAATTAATCTTTTGATAAAATTGCTATGCTTAGTGTGTGACTCGTTGGTTTTTTGAGGGTTAGTATAAAAAACCAGCCCCATAGTATAAACAAATAACTATAGAAGTAATAACCAACTCATCACTTCGTATTATCTGGATCCAAAGAACCAGTCAAGATATGATATATTGTTCATATTGTTGTAGCAACTGAAATCTTTTTTTATTAAAAAAATCTGCTTCTAAGTTGTCAATCGAAATAAAAAAAAAGGGTATGGATAAATGGAAGGATGAGAGAAAGAAAGAAAAAGAATATTGATGATATATAATTCCAATATGTAAGGTCTATGAGTCATCTCATAAAAAAGCTGTGTAATAAAGCATCAATACGGATTCATCATTAAATGGATCTACTCATCGAACAAAAAATAAAGAGCTTCGAGCCAATAAAGACTAAGAATATTGACTCAAGAACTAATAGCTCCATTGTAGAATTGAGACCTAACCATAAAGTAAGAAGCGATGGGAACGATGGAACCTGTGAATTCAAAAGATTCTAGTGAAAATGAATTCGAATGATTCATTGATCGGGATGGCGGAACCGACCAGAGACCAATTTATCTATTCGGAAAAGTTATGAACTAATGATAGAACTGAAATATAAATTGAAAGAGTAAATATTCGCCCGCGAAAACTTTATTTTATTGATTTTCTTGGATTGCTAAATTTGGGTCAATCCAATACGATAAAGAGTAAAACAAAAGAAAGATTCGTTTTAACATTCTAAAAACCATATATATAAATATAAGAAAAAAATAGTTATTTAATATATTTAGTTATCTATACAAACAAGATATACAAATTAATAATAGATTTGATCTAGATTAAATGAAATCCATGATTCAGTATATTATTTATTAAATACATGTATATCTTAATTCAAATTATATTATATCTGAATTCAAAATCTTTAATTTGAATTCATTTTATTCGCGAGGAGCTGGATGAGAAGAAACTCTCACGTCCGGTTCTGTAGTAGAGATGGAATTCAAAACAAACCATCAACTATAACCCCAAAAGAACCAGATTCCGTAAACAACATAGAGGAAGAATGAAGGGAATATCTTATCGAGGTAATCATATTTGTTTTGGTAAATACGCTCTTCAGGCACTTGAACCCGCTTGGATCACATCTAGACAAATAGAAGCAGGTCGACGAGCAATGACACGAAATGCACGTCGTGGTGGAAAAATATGGGTCCGCATATTTCCAGATAAACCAGTTACAGTAAGACCCGCAGAAACACGTATGGGTTCAGGTAAAGGCTCTCCCGAATATTGGGTAGCTGTTGTTAAACCAGGTCGAATCCTTTATGAAATGGGTGGAGTAACAGAAAATATAGCTAGAAGGGCTATTTCAATAGCAGCGTCCAAAATGCCTATACGAGCTCAATTCATCATTTCGGGATAAAAAAGAAATAGGCCTTGGGTAAAAAAAAAATAGCGGGTGCAGGTTTCTTTTTTTGGACAAACAATATTTCTTTTTTTCTTCGACCCTTTGTATTGTAAAAAACAGATAAAAAAAATGATATGATTCAACCTCAAACCCATTTGAATGTAGCAGATAACAGCGGGGCTCGAGAATTGATGTGTATTCGAATCATAGGAGCTAGCAATCGTCGATATGCTCATATTGGTGACGTTATTGTTGCTGTGATCAAAGACGCAGTCCCAAACATGCCTCTAGAAAGATCAGAAGTGGTCAGAGCTGTAATTGTCCGTACTTGTAAAGAACTTAAACGTGACAACGGTATGATAATACGATATGATGACAATGCTGCAGTTGTGATTGATCAAGAAGGAAATCCAAAAGGAACTCGAGTTTTTGGTGCGATTGCCCGAGAATTGAGACAGTTCAATTTTACTAAAATAGTTTCATTAGCTCCCGAGGTATTATAAAATGAGACCACGATATGGTTATAGTAGGGTATTTAAAAGAAATAGATTAAGATTAATTTAGTAGATTTTGTCTCACGTATATACCTTTCAAAATTAATATTCATAAACAAATACGTAAAAAAAAAAAAAAAAGAAAAACATGTTGATTATATCCAAATTGGGAGGCACCAATAATTTTAATTAATCATGGGTAGTGATACTATTGCTGACATAATAACCTCTATACGAAATGCCGATATGTATAGAAAAAGCGTGGTTCGAGTAGCATCTACTAATATCAGCCAAAGTATTGTTAAAATACTTTTACGAGAGGGTTTTATCGAAAACGTGAGAAAACATCGAGAAAACAACAAATATTTTTTGGTTTTAACCCTACGACATAGAAGGAATAGGAAAAGGCCTTATAGAAATCTTTTAAATTTAAAACGGATCAGTCGGCCGGGTCTACGAATCTATTCTAACTATCAAAGAATTCCTAGAATTTTAGGTGGGATGGGGGTTGTAATTCTTTCTACCTCTCGGGGTATAATGACAGACCGAGAGGCTCGACTAGAAAGAATAGGCGGAGAAATTTTGTGTTATATATGGTAATCCCTCTAATATCCGAATTGAATACGAAACTTCTTATTTGTGAAAAAGAAAAGAGAAGGGACGGGTTGTCTAATAGGGTTCTTCCTCCACTAGTTGATACTTCAAGGGGGTTTTACCTGGAATGAAAGAACAAAAATGGATTCATGAAGGTTTAATTACTGAATCGCTTCCCAACGGCATGTTCCGGGTTCGTTTAGATAATGAAGATATAATTCTAGGTTATGTTTCAGGAAAGATCCGACGTAGTTTTATACGGATACTGCCAGGAGATAGAGTCAAAATTGAAGTAAGTCGTTATGATTCAACCAGAGGCCGTATAATTTATCGACTCCGAAACAAAGATTCGAAAGATTAGGTGTTTTTTCAAGTTCACTATTTCTTTCGTAGGAATATGATTCGAAATAGAAAATTTCAAGAAACTTATTTTCTTCCAAGAAGTGGATTCAAAATTAAAGTAAGGAGTGGCAAATATGAAAATAAGAGCTTCTGTTCGTAAAATTTGTGAAAAATGTCGACTAATCCGTCGTCGGGGACGAATTATAGTAATTTGTTCCAACCCAAGACATAAACAAAGACAAGGATAATCAGACTCGTTAAAGACCCGATATACAAATAAGAAGGGGGATCCGTTTTGACATGAAATGGATATATCCATATATCTCTGACTCAAATTTATGAGATGATAAAATATGGCAAAAGCTATACCGAAAAAGGGTTCACGTGGACGTATTGGTTCACGTAAGAGTACACGTAAAATACCAAAGGGGGTTATTCATATTCAAGCAAGTTTCAATAATACCATTGTGACTGTTACAGATGTACGGGGGCGAGTGGTTTCTTGGTCCTCTGCCGGTACTTGTGGCTTCCGAGGTACAAGAAGAGGGACGCCATTTGCTGCTCAAACCGCAGCAGGAAATGCTATTCGTGCAGTAGTAGATCAAGGTATGCAACGAGCAGAAGTCATGATTAAAGGTCCCGGTCTCGGAAGAGACGCAGCATTACGAGCTATTCGCAGAAGTGGTATACTATTAACTTTCGTACGAGATGTAACCCCTATGCCACATAATGGCTGTAGACCCCCGAAAAAAAGACGTGTGTAGAAATAAAAATTGAAGATATTTCAATAGCAAGAGAAACAAGAGAAATAAATGATTCAATGATCTGATCAAATAATATTATTATGGTTCGAGAGACAATAACAGTATCTACTCGGACACTACAGTGGCAGTGTGTTGAATCAGCAGCAGACAGTAAGCGTCTTTTTTATGGGCGCTTTATTCTGGCTCCGCTTAGAAAAGGTCAAGCAGACACAATAGGCATTGCGATGCGAAGAGCTTTGCTTGGAGAAATAGAAGGAACATGTATCACACGCGCAAAATCTGAGAAAATATCACACGAATATTCTACCATAATGGGTATTCAAGAATCAGTACATGAAATTTTAATGAATTTGAAAGAAATCGTATTGAGAAGTAATCTCTATCGAAATCGAACTTGTGAGGCGTCTATTTGTGTCAGGGGCCCTGGATATGTAACTGCTCAAGATATCATCTTACCGCCTTATGTAGAAATCGTCGATAATACACAGCATATAGCTAGCTTGACGGAACCCGTTGAGTTGGTTATTGGATTACAAATAGAGAAGAATAGCGGATATTT